TCTTACGTTGTCATTCCCCCCTAAATTCAGGACCAGGTAACGGTTATAAAGGAGGCTCCTCCGGGTCTCATCCAAGATAAGAGGATGGTCCAATTGGGGTATAACAACCGGTTGCGGTACCGGTTCAGGTACGGCTACTACCGCATGGCCATGAGATATGCGATTCTGGATTTTGGATACCCTAGTGAACGAGGGGCGGATGCGCTTCTCTCTTATGGCAGGGATCACCACAACCTGGAGCCTGTATAAGATAAGGGGGTTCTATAAGTTTAACGCCCCGTCTAAGGCTCGACCGAGCTGTACAAAACAACGAACGCTATGAATGCATGGGGAAAGGCAACACCCAACCGGAAAACTTGATCTACTCCTTACTATAAGATATATTGAACCGGAAGAGGAAAGAGCGAGCCACAGATCATAGCCAACTATGTATGGGCGAGTTGGAGAGCCTTGAATAAGGCAATTCATATTTCTTTCTAATTGAATTGGGTTTTCTATATGTATAAAATGATGAAAATGCTTTCTCACTCGGAAGACAGCAATCAAAATGGGAAGAGTTTTCTCTCTTATGTGAAATTTCATTAAAACCGGGAGAAAGCATTCGAAATCGTTATTTTGAATACTTTCCTATGTGCCTGTTCTCGACTGATCGAGTCTTTTTTATTAAACCCTGTGTTTTATTGTGAAGGTAAGAGGGTGCTGTTACGGTAAGGCTTGAAAAGGTAAGGTTTGAGAAGGTCAGGGACGGAGGAGTAGGAAGGGCTAAGAAGAGGAGATTAGTAACCAAAGACCTTAGACGATAGCTAGGAGATACGGTTGGAGGTTCAGGTTGCTTCCCCAAGGTCCAGTGATTAACAGCTTGGCTTGTTTACGCTTTTCAGACCGTGCTGGGCTGGGATCCTTTCATTCATTCAATATGAGCTCCTCTTTATGTTATGAGCGAGGCATTAGATAAAGTCTCGTTCACCAAGCGTGGAAACCGAAGGCTATGGAATAGTTTAGTCACTGGAAGGATAGGCAGTTGGGGACAGAGGGCATGAAAGAGTTACTGACCTGGCAATTCCCATGGCTAATATTCCGATCGATATTTCTGCTGGCGGACGGGCGGGGGAGTTCCTATGTTGATGTGGATTTTCCCATGCAGGTTGACTTTATTGTGGCTTTCGAGGGGACAGAAATGCTCGCTGACTTTCTTGATGGTGTTACGGACCAAAGCAAGGAGATTTCTAACCGAAAGAGACTTTTTCTCCTTATTTACGTTTACGAACGAGACTTCATCTAAGTGAGTTTATGAGCTTGACGAATCCCTGAAAGGTAAGGTTACTGAGACGGAAAAAAGGTTAGACCCATTAACGGAGTAGTAGTATGGGGCTTTCAAGCTGGCTCTTTATGGCATGGACGTAGGGAAGAGTACAACATGGAAGGCTGTGACGGAACATAGTATTTACACCTAAACGAAAGAGGCTTTGTGAATTCTTCTTCACTCCAGTCTTGTTCAACTTATTTAGGTAAGCACTAAGGGAAGGCCCCAGTCAGTAGCCCATTCGTTGCCAATGGAAAACCGGGTTTCCAGGTAGGGGTGCCTCTTGGTCCAGGTCTTTCATACATATAATTGTGTCAAAAAGAGAGTGTCGAATGAGAAGGCTGAGCGCTAAACCTTGAGAGAGACATTCGGTGTCGTGGACTAATGATTACCCTGCTTTTCCTGATGCAAGATGCGCTGCTGACGCGAGATGGACTGCTGCTGTGAGAGAAACTTTTCCTATAATACCATATCAAGAAGTCAATGAGAAAAGAATGGTATTCTCCAGTGGGGAGGCCTCCAAAGACAAGTCCGCAATGGAAGAAAGAAAGGGCCCTTCGAAGCGTGACAAAGAAATGCTGTAAATGAGATGACCTAGAATGCCGATCAATGATTGCTTTCAAGCCAGAGGCGAGGGACAAGAACCAGTGCGGAGGAATGATGTTGATGCTGGACCAGTCACCCGATGATCAAAAGAGATTCCCAGAAAACTAGGACCTGAGAGAGTCCCCGTTGGGAGGCGAATAAGAGATTAAGTTCTGTCTACTTGTGGTGTGCATGACCCGAACAAGGAGATGTCTAGCCAATCAGAGGAGTTGTTGCACAGCGTCCAGGGGCTTCCACGCCAGGAAGGATTCCACTCTTTAGTGGCAAAGAAAGTTCTTCCCAAAGATGAGTTTCACGCCTTCTACTATCTACCTACAGGGATATGGTCTCTATCGTCTGGTCTTGCTTTTCGTCTGAAATAGTATTCTGTAAGCCGGGTCCCTGTTAGCTACTTGCTTTCCACCGTCATTGGACTAGGCTTCCCGGATCCCCTTTCTTCGGTGCTGACAAACTACTAGACGGTAAAGAAAGATCCCCACTCAATCAATATCCATTAGCTGAGGACTTTCTCAATGGGGATGGTTTTCTTTCACATGAGGCTTTCTGACTGGAAAAAGGAATGTTACATACGCTTTCGAAGGCTTTATGAAGAGAATCTTGCAGATATTTATTCCAGTGCCAATTCGGTTGGAGATGTTTGTCCCAATTCCGAAGATTCCGATTCGATAGCAGCTACTTCTTCTTCTTTGACTTGCACCAGCAACGGACTTGATTGAATGTACCGTGTACCGACTGCTTCGCCTAACTAATTTCGCCTTTCGACTTTGAACATATTCGAAAAGACTCATAGATTACTGAAACGACGGTTACTGCCGTAGCTTTGGCTGCTTGCAATTGATAATTGATGGGCCGGCCATTTCCTCCCCCACCAAGTAGCGCTCTAGATAGTCCGAAGCGATGTGAGCCCCAACACTGGAATAGTTTTCGGAAACTGTTTGGTTCAGAGTACTTCAAGTTAAAGCTAGATTACCTCTTTCCCCGCCTTTTGGCTAAAAATTGACCAACTTCCCTGGCGGAATAGAAGAAAGGGGCTTCCATCCAAGGTGCTCCGCTCCTCTGGGTGCTATCGTTGATGTTGATCGTATCCCATTAAGTACTCTAAAGGAAAGGCAAGGTTCGCCTATCGGCTCACTTCACTACGTCAAGCCTTGATCTCCCGTTGTTGTGATTCGATTTGCTGTTCAGTTCGGGACGGGAAGGAAGGTAAAGGTGGGTTCCCTTTGATCAAGGGTAAATTCCCAAACATAAATGGAGTAAGAGAAGAGGGGCGGGCGCTCTGGTGCCACCGATCGAGTAGCTCCTCTTTATGGTTTAGAGCTTCGCCCTGGTTTCTTCTTTTTCTTTTTCTATCGCAAGTCGATGTCTCGAGTGATTGCAGCCGTTAATGCCGCTTTGAAGTCGTTTTTCCCTTTCGAGAAAATAGCTTTCATACGATGTCTTTGTCGATATCTATTTAGAATATATATAGAATATCCTTTCCTTCGTTGGTTCCATGTTCTCTGGAACCTGATAAGAAGGAAGAAGGTATGCTGCGGACGAAGCGGTACGTTGGAGTTCCGGTATTGGCATCATTGGGCTCTCTTCTTGTGCGGCACATAAGACTGAGGGCTCTGAACAGGCTGTTGTACGAATCTAGATTGGCACCCCACCACCTTCCAACGGATGTGAAACTGAATCCGGTAAAAAAAAAAGTCAATAAGTGAAAGACTGACTCTCTTTTACCCCTTTGAGTATACTACTATTGAAAGACAGCATTTTCGGTCAACTCGGCCCAATTCCTCTACAACATCGAATTCCGAGGTATCGGTTTACGACATATTGGCATAGCATCCAAATCCCGATAGAAAATAATGTTCCTTGATCGATGTAGTGGATTGAAGACAACCCTATATCGAGTATCTGAATACGGAATTAGACTCTTTCTTAGATGATAGAAAGAAGCCCATACGTCAAGTAGTGGTCCCAGCTCCTAATGGTCTAGCGGAAAACTTTCTCTTTCACTCTGGCCCAACAAGATCGCGAATCGGCCTATTCCGGCCTATCTACCATCCCCTTATCTTCCCCCATCCCTTTCTCGCTTTATCGACGGAAGCAGGCAGTACGAATTCAAGATTTCAAATAGTAAAGTTGTATTTCTGATTCACAAATCCTTCTTTCTTTATGCTTTTGAGCTAGTAGCTCTCCTAAGACCAAAGGAGAGTAAAGGTATACCTTTCTAGCCCTTTCTTTGCTTTCTCAGCTGATGATTGAACCAGGAAGCGAGAGCCCTTTCTTTGAACCTAAATAACCATCTTTCTGCGGATCGTAGGCCACTCTTTCATTGGTCTTTCTCTAAGACCCTTGGGCTTTGACTCATTGATAGCCGGAAGCAGTCGTCCTATGCAGGCAAGCGAGAAGGCAGCGTAAAAGCAGTCGTCTAACCGGGAAGCGGAAAAGCAGTATCGACGGATCTACAGTGTTCTAAAAGCTCTCTATCCAATAGCCGCTTATGGCCTCCCTTCCTCTGTCAAAGTCATCGATGTGCTTAAATTAGAAGAGAAGCCATAAAGCGAGAAAAACCCTTAGAAAATCCCCTGTTTCCCCCAGCCCAGTATGGAAGAGGAAGAAGAGGCAAAAAGCCAGTTTATTTCGTAGTGACGAATCACCAAAGACTACAGCAGTGTCTACAAGCGGGAAAGCAGCGCTAAATCCGTATCGTGTAAACCTGTATCGACTACATCTGCCCTACCCTTTACTTGAACCGGTCTTAAGCTTAAGCTAACTCTTTCCCGACTGGAAGGAACTCTAGAGTAGCTCCTTAGCTGCTAACTGGCTGGACAAGCGGCTCTCGTGGCTTTCTTTCCTTCTTTAGAAGAGCCCTTTTTCCGTAAGCCTAGAAGCAAGTCAAGCTCTTGGTCTGCTGAGAGAATCTTCTCTTTTTTAATATTCTTTTTGCGCGGTAAGCTCTAAAGGTAAGTTTAAGTCGGAACGAAAACCGTAGTTTAGGAACTCCGGCCTATAGAAAGTGAAGCGCTATGCCGGGAAAAGAGAAATCAAAGCGTGAGGGCGGGAGGAGCAAAACAACTTCTTTGCGGAAAGCGATGTCGCATATCAGATGTAGCTGATCCGCTGTGGAGAGGAATGAATTCTTCTCATTATTCCCTTCCCTCGGGAAGTAAGAGCAATTGCCTTTTTCTACTATGCCTTGAGCCTGAAACTCTTCCTTCTAGTCTACCTACGTCATTCTTTTGAAGTGAAGCAGAAAGCAGATGGACACAAGTTCACTAAAACAGCAGTTAGGCCCTTTCCATATGTCCCTACTAAAGCACTCGAGGAAGAACAACCAGACGAGTACGGTTCATAGCTTTTGGTTGACAGATTGAGGTATCCTGATAGCTTGTTAGCGATTACACCCATTGCTGGGATCGAAGAGCTAGCTTAGAGCTTGAACTTCATTGTTCATACATTTTGAATGCTTTCCTATTCAAGACATACTATCAATTCCTTTGAAGCTACTACCACTACCGAAGCTGGCTTGCTTGTTTTGGTTACCGGTTGTGGTTTTGAGTAGGGCTAGTCTGGGTATGAATCCTTTCCTAGAGTAAGTCCTTCTGTAAGTAGAAGGCAGCCATCTAAGGGATGCAACTAGTCTGTATGCAAAGCATCCTGTAAGAGTCCTCTTCTGTAATAGGAACTCCTTGAAGCTCCTATCCTATAAGCAGAAGAAAATGAAGATCTAGAGCGAGTCTTCCTTGATGAGCCTAAGGAGATAGAAGGAGCAAGGCTCTAATCCCCATTGATTAGAACTAGGAATACTCAAAGCTAAAAGACTTAAGCAAGGCAATGATAATTGTTCCCGCGGGTTCGTGTTCGTTTAGGAGACTCGCTTTCCACGGGCTGCAGACTCGCTTTTTAATTAGAATTCCTTTAGTAAGTTCAGGTCTTTCTGAAAGCCAGTTCCTGAGTTCATGAGTTTAGGAGTGAATGAGCTAAGCCAGATCGCTATTCCTGACTTGAGAGTCCTGTTGTATTTCACATTTTCTTATGAGTAAGGAAGCAATCAAAGGGATGAGCAGCCGATGACCCGGATTCCAATCGCTGTTACATATGTATTAATTCGTGAAAGCTCTTCATATCGATCTCTCGATTACGCCTCCCCAGACCCATCCATTCCGTTGACAATGAGTTCTCCCTGAACCGGATGGAAGCGAATGAGCAGGCGCCATCTCCTTCTCATTGCTCTTCACCAATGGGGAAGCGAGTCCACCAATTCTGGATTCCTATGCCAGGGCCTTTCAACCATCTCTTTCTCTCTCTTGGCTGCTAGCACCAACTGGCCCAACCCTACCTCAACTCTCTTCCGATGCTAAGGCGCAGATATCAACCCAGCCATCTCCTTGTCCCAAACCCGCGCCCGTCGGCTGACCTCAAGCAATCTTCTTCCCATCCATCAAGGAGTACGAACGAGCGGAGCAATGACCTGGATCCAAGCTCTCGACCGATCCATCTCCTTTCGCACCAGTCCTTGAATCCGATCCGAGTGGCCCCCGCCCTCTTACCCCTATTCGTTCGTTCGTTGCTACGCCTAGCCCCGGGAGGCAGTAGGCACAACTAATGAATATCGTCTCTGGCTTCCCCCTTTCACGTCGATTTCTGGTCCCCATCCCGGACCTGCCTGCTACCGCCCAATCTCTTCTCTTCCCCTCGGCAGGACCAAGAGAGATGGCAGGATGCCAAGCAAGCCAGTTGGAGACTTCATACATAAATAATATACTTCGACATTCCCAGCAGACTTTTACAGGTGTTTCAGGACCGGTTGTAAATAAGTATTAGCGTTACTGATTTGACCCCCCTGGGCAACCTTTGAATCGTAGATACCATCTCTAATAAGCGGGGGTGAACCTCTGCTCCGAACGGCTGTAGATGCATTGATAGAAAGACAAGCAACCGAACACCCAAGAGAGGAATACAAGGGGGGACAAGTGATGGAACACTCGACCACTGCCCCACCTCCCTGGGAAGTCTATAGAGATCTTGACCCCTCTGTGCCTTTATCGCTCTCCTCAATAATATTCCCGATCATTTGTCCCTTCTGCTGTTAGACCCTGGCGATGGCTGGAACACAAGGCCAACTCTTCCCACTTCCCCTTTCTTTGCTGAATAAACGTCAGTCTCACCGCTTGAATGCAAATTGGCTGAACTGCACGCTGGAGTTCTCTCGAAGAAAGACCTATCTCCTGGGCGAGCGTTGGAAGAAAGACCTTCTTATTTGTTTACCAGGCGTAACTCTAAAACATTGCTTTCTAGCGGGTCTCACTCTTTCTATTGATCATATTTTCCTCTTATGTTATGGGAAGCATGCTTCAACCATATCCTTTTTCCTTTACTCATCCAGTCAAGTAGAAAGATGGTCGACTCTTATAGATGTAGCAGTCGTTCTTTTGTCTTACAGTCCAAATTATTAGATTTATAAATCCCGGGCTAGCAAGTAGGAGTCCCAATGCTTTCGTCTCAGGGTAGAAGAAGGGGAAAGGCATAGGCTAGAAAGATGGGTTCTTCTATCTCCACCAAAGGGAACTAATCCAATCCAATTCTTGCACTACTTAGGGGAAAACGAGTTTCACCACGGGCATCTACACCCCTACATTAGCCGCGGAAACCGGGGAAAGAGAGGAAGCGGAAAAGCTGCTACTTTGCTGTATCGACTAATAAGCTAACGAGAAAGGGAAAGTCGCTACTTTGAAAGAGTTCCACTTCCTCTTCCGTTGGTTGAGCCAGACTCTGCATCCTCTTCCGTTGGTCATGCCGCTTTAACGAATAGGCTAAAGAGATTCTTTTTCAAACTATGAAAAGTCTTTCTTTTGGGAAAAGCTTAGCTCTTCTCTTATGAGTCAATGTACATGTGTTGTTTGAACCTTCTAGTCTAGTCCTTTCCTTCGCTATGGCTGCTAAGGATCTTGTGCAGCGGGAACAGGAGACGAGGGTTCGGAATGGAAAGTTCAGCCGATAAGTGCATGGGCCAGTCCAAAGAAGAAACCGACTAGAAGAATGGACTCTTAGAGACGCGAGAACGGCTGCCTAAAGGGTCTTTCTTGAGCTGTCCACATCTTGGGATCTTGGCGAATTGGATCGAGTAATTGCGTATGAAAGGTTGTCTATCTGAGACTATAGATATAGTACGATAGATCCAGTCATTCAGATGTTGCACATTTAGGAGCGCTCTTTTCATCCAACTAGAAATATCTTAAGAGAAGAAGATGTCTTCATTCAAGTGAGAAATCGGATCAAGAAAGCACCGCCCAAAGAGCTTAGCCATGTGTAGTCCGAAATGGGCTCGCGAAGCCGGTCCCCGGTGGCAAAGAAAAGAACCATTTCTCACTTGTCTAAAATAGAGATAGAAAAAGTGTTCAGTGAGTGATTGGGTTCGTGTTCCGTGTATCGCCCTTTCATTCCTGAACTGAAAATCAAAGGGGTAGAAGATCGCGAGGCAGCCCAAGAGAAAAGGAACGAGGAAAAGAATCCGAAGATAAGTGAATCAAATTATTTCTTATTTCTTAAATAGTCTTTCGAAGAAGATGAAGGTAGAATTCACATTGAAGAAATAAAAAGATAGATTTCTCAAGTGTATATAGAGGGCCTTGCTTTGGACTCTCTAATCATAGACATAAAAAGTACTCGATAGCTCGGTGCAAAAGTAATGGAGCTTCCGACATCAGACGGTTGAGGCTTGGGTGGGGCTGGCAGGACTTCTCAATACTGATTCAAACATCAGGCGGTCCTTACCATCCAGGCGTAGAGTACCTGAGATTAGTTAGGAAGCTCAAACCTTTCCAATCCAAAAGAACACACAATGATGATTTTACTTTCACATTCTCATTCCTCGAGTAAGGGAAAAAAGAAGAAGAAGAATCAAGTTAGAACACCTTCGGTAAAGAAGAGGGAAACGAATGCGACCATCAGAACGGATATGAATGTAGTGAGACAGAGTGATATGTATGAGGGTGCTAATATGAGTCATAAAGGTCTTCGAATGTCTCATTATTTGGTCAGAATATCCATAGTATTTTTCTTTCTCGCGTTGTCATTCTGGGTGTTGCCGCCTTTCGGCGTCAACTTGGATATCGTCGGGATCTTCGTGCGAGCTCTTTTCCGTAAGAGCCTCCGCTGGATCTTTAGGCGGCTCGGTTGGGGGCCTATTTACTTGATTATGTTTTATCATTGTGTCGACTGGGCTTTCTCTTTCATGGAGGATAACCTAATTCTATACGCGGGAAACGATCGATTGGATCTAAATGTGTCTCCAGTTGAACAAGCGCTCTATGAAAGAAAGCTGGAGGAAATTCAAAACCAAAAACAAACTTTAGCCGACCGGCTAGAGCCAATCATTAGTAATGAAGCTGGGAAATATCCTGGGATAAACATAGAGAACCTACCTTCCCCAACAGAAATAGTGGAGCTGCTTATAAATAGAATTGGGACCCAAAAGGCACGACGGGAGAACGGCTACAATGGCCCACCTACACTCTCTAATAACAATTTTCATTGTTTGAAGACGTGGTTAACGCGAGCATGTCAAAATGCAGAGGATGCGGCCGAGGGCAAATTGCCAATCCGAAGCCAAATCCGGACTATCATTGAACAGTCTGGAAATAATGGTGGCGAGAACTAACTTTCTTTCATTCCCAAACCACCGATATTTATTGCTTATTTTTTCAGGCCCCGATTGGTCGATTCGGGATCGAATGTAGCCTTTTCAATAGAAGAAAAAGGCGAGGCCCCTAGCGATAGGGGGAAAGAAGAGTGGGCATGCGGGCTTCTTTCACTTTCGTTTTGGAGAGAGCAAGGCATAAAATAAATAAGGGGAATCTGTATGGAATGAAGACATCTTCTTCTCATACGAGATTTCTAGTTGGATTAAGAGAAAGTAAGGTAGGTTTCTGTGATCACTTACTTTCTTGAATATTTCCCCTGATGTCTCAATAGCAATAAAAGGAGAGGGAAAAAGCATTAGGCCGGCCAGTACCAGAACGATAAAAGAATTCAGAACTGGTAGCCTGGGTTGGACCAACTAAAGGATCCGCCTTAGCCTCCCATAGTACAACCTATGTTTTTTCAGAGGTATAAGCCAGTCAAAGAGAATATATGAGAAGGGGGAAGATCCCTAGCTATTAGATATTGGAAAAGAGATTGTTTGATGTCCACTCGGCAAGTCTTAATCCTATTTTTTCGTTTAAACAATTGTTTATCCTGACCCGCCTTTTGAGGATTGCCCAGATATTTAATCAAAGCTGGGACTCGCCCTGCTTATGATGAGATTACTCGACTGGACAGCGAGTTGAGGTCTTCCTAATGGGCCGGGAACAACCAACAAGCCCTAGGGGGTATGCAGTGTGACATTTCCAATAACAAGGTAAGCAAGAAAACCGCTAAGAAGATCGCCAAGAAGGCGCTCTAACGCCCACAAGTCGGAAGCTCACCCTTTCTTTCTGGGATTCGGTATATTCATCTATTAGAGTCCTCTTTCTTAGGTTCATACTAAAGGCTTGGTATCCGGTTCCGTCTCCCCTGTCGTCGTTGTAGTCAATAGCTCGGTCACAGGTTTGGCGTATCGAATTGTTACGATAAGAGTATGTGCCAGTCTCTGATGAGTGGTCCGAGTCCGAACCTTCCGTTTCGAATTATGGTTCTGCCAAGAGTTATTACGTAGTCTAAGTATCCGCTCCGAAGCGAAGGGAATGCCGACTGCCGAAGTTCCCTATTTAGTAGGGAAACTTGAACTAGGATCTAATCTATGACTCTCATCAGACAGGCGATTAAGCGGATCATCGACTTGTCCCTCATATGCCCAGCCCAGAGGATTTTTTTAGAAGGGAATCGAATGAATGGGTTGCCCCTACAACCATTACTAAGCTAGATGGAACTGAGCTAGCTCGAATACGAGTGGAGGAGGGCTTTCAACTTCAAATCTTAAGTACTAAGATTTATTAGAGAGGTAGCGGGCTAGCTGTACAAGCAATTCGACCTCAACAAGGGGGATGGGGTTTCCATCTACTTCTATAGAGGTATAGGGCAGCCCAGAAGCAAGATTCTAGGCAGGCTTAAGTAGGGGTCTTGGTCTAGCCATTAGAGATAGAGACTAAGTCGAGCCAAGCAAAGCTTTGCTAAGAAAGCAGTCTCATGTTTTGGATAATCAGTTGGTCTCAGGTAGCCCTTTCGAACTAAGGGATTCGGGTTGGATATGGTGATAAGCCAAGCCTCTCTCTCCCGTCGCTTAACCCGGTGAATCAGAGCTTCCAATCGAATATGCTTAACACACCCAGCCTAAGGGCTACGAGTGGGGATTTCTAGGGAGATTCAAGCTGTGGCGCAGCTAGCGCATAAGAACAAAGAACTAAATGGGTTTCCTTAGCCTTTTGTTAGCTTCGGTGGCCTGGAGTCTTCTACGGGGCATCTCTTCTTTATAGATGAGGAAGTCGATTCAGAACACGCAAGAAAGGGGTTGATGGAACCATGCAAAGAGTGCTCATTAACTCACTAGCGTCCCAATCAAATCATTCCAAAGTACTTCCCCATTTCGAAACATGGTGAAAAAGACTGGCGTGTAGTCCGAAAAGCGCCTATGGAAGATCTAATATTTTCCTTCGCACCAAGTCAATCTCCATGAATATATTCTGCCAGTTCTCATTCATCTTTCCCCGACATGAACTATTGGACAAGCGTAGGTCCCAGGTACCACTAAGGCCAAGTCACTAAGCAGCGGAAATCAGCGATAAAAAACCGACTTCAGAAGAGGGAAAGTCAGGCTATAAAAATAAGATAGAGATGGGAAAGCAAAGGACATTGATTATTTCATTGTAGAGCTCTTTGTCGGCGAGAGTGCGGAAAGGGAAAGAAAAGCCAAGAAGGCCAGGAGAGAGTGTCCACCGACTATCTCTACAGAGAGAGCGCAAGAACCGATTCTTTATACGGTAAATGGTTAAACCCCACTGTCGAGCCGTAGAAGCCAATTCGGTGAAAGAATGCAGGCAGCCTTAAGGGGATTCACGAGAGAACCTACCCTGGCCTCCTTCACCTTCGAAAGAAAGGCACGCTACCCTACCCACGGACCGACAGATAGGACGGCACCTGAAGCTACCTCTCTTTTATTTATACGGCACGAAATAGCGGAAAGCAGTATACGAAGGACTAGTACCCAAGCATCAGGAGATGTGAGAGCCCTACCGTTGTATCCCGCGCTTTCATTCTACGCTAAATCTCGATACCCTTCCCTCGTCTTCAGAGATGGGACGGACTCCACCCATAAAAAAACCTTAGTCGTTCAAACGTACCTTTATGCCCACACCCCTACCCAAATAGTAAGAAAATCCTTCTTTGCCCTTCCTTTCATGGAAATGAAATTTGCTTTTTTGGTAAAACGATAGAAAAAAGCCTTTCTTTTGTAAACCGTAGCTTTAAGCCCATGTTTTTTCCTGCCGTTTTTGCTTCAGAAATAATGATTCCTAGCGCGAATTGATGGATTTTTATCACAGGACTTGAAGAGGAAGAAATGCTTGCAGTTCGAAGTTCTGATCCCGGTTTAGCTGGACTCGTATCTGTCTGATGTGAGGTGGCTTCCTCATGGAAGTCTAGGGTTTCCGCTTAACCGGTCAGCTCGCCCGGCTTTTTTTTCCCATCAACTAAAGAGCAAGGCTAGCCTAGCCGGCCTTTTCTTAGCCAAGAGCTAACACAACTCTTTGATTTTATGGGTAAAGCGAAACGATTACCCGAGACAGACGCTCTCTAAATGTTAGTCGCTATCTTGATGAAGTACCGTAAAAGCGGATTCTTTCTTCCTTTATGTATGGTGAAACCAGACAATCTGGCTTGACTTGGATAGAGCGGAAGCATAAGTAAGCGGCATGAACCTTGTTGATCCCGGAAGTTTGGTTATCTGAGCTAGCCAATATTTATTTATATTTATAGCGCAGGCTGACCGGCAACAGAAAGAAAACAGGCCGAAAAGGATATCCATAGACAGGGGTTGAAGTCGATAGAGCCGTTCCTCCGTTGGAAGAATCGGGATAGCTCGCAGAGAAGAGACGAGGGTATTATTCTAATATAAATTTCTTCTTGTTCGTTCTTCTAGCATTTCAAAAGGTCTGCGTGAAAGAGTCATTCCCAAATGTGGTGAAAGGGCTGTAGAGCAGAAGCAGGGGACAGAAAGTGTCTGAACAATCGGCCAATGTTTTCTGCTAGGTGCCAAATCAAATGTAATTAAGAGAACTAAGATCTTATCTTAGACTTAGGAAAGAAAGCGATTGTCTTAGAAATAGAAGTCTTTGTCAAGAATCAAAATTCCCTTTTGATTACAGAGATTTCTGGTCTATAGGGTTAAACTTGACTTCCGTCCTGTGTCCCCTCGGGTTTTTCCGTACTCTCTCCTCTGGACTTTCTGCTTTCCTGTTTTCGGAGCTGCGAGTCAATTTGCTGTGTTCGTACAGGTTACGCGGCGGATCATATAAGGTCTACTCACGTCAAGGTCTTCCGACATCTAAAGGTTGGAAGCGCCATTCTATTCTCTTTTAATGTTTTCGCCGACTGGCATACTTCCTTTATCATTGAAGTTTTGGTTAGCATTTCAATTTGAGTGTTGACTGCAGAGCAGTATGGAATGGTAAGGGCTTTTATCATGGAGCGTGTACATCCATCAGACTTAAATGAAGTTGAAATGGATCGGATTCTTTCTATGGTGACGATGCGGATTGCATGTTTGAAAGATGCTGCACCTGATATCCGCATTGGTATGCTACTGCATGGTTGGATTACTCTCGCCCCTACTTTCTTTAAAGGGAAGCCCTGAGCAACCGCTCCCTCATACCAGGGATATCACTAGTGAAGCCTTACCTTCAGTTAAATATTAGAAAAGCCTTCGCCCTACTAATAAAATAAAAGGCCCTATCTCGGATTCGTTGAACTTTCGCTCGAGCTTGAGTCTGTCTTCACTTGATCGGGTACTCGTCTATCGTGCTTAGAATAGAGGACCTTTGGCGTCTGGGTTTCGGTGGCAGGAGGAATCTCCAATCTCCATAGTAGCCACTGCAATAGCCCTGTCCGGCAAATATAGATAGCTTCTTCCCTTAGCTCTTTCGAGCAATCAATCTACTTATCGCTTCAAAATAAGTCACTTCCTGGAGCTCCTTTTGGGGTAGACTACACGAGTCTTATGAAAGAGAGCTGAGGGTCCGAAGGAGAAGGCTTTCTGGTCGATAAGTCAACAGATCTTCCCCTAGGGAAGACAGAAGAAGTTCCGATTCTTTCTACTACCATCACTTCCTGACTCAAACGAGAGTTTAAGTTCCGGAACTAGTGCCTGCTTTTGCCGCTTGTCGTCTCAATCTTTCTTTAGTTAAGAAGCCAGAGCAAGTGCATGTGAAAGTTCGCCTAATACTCAAATTAGGTTCTCTTTCCACTTTGACTTCGACTATTGCTACTTCCTCGACTCGACCCCGAGACAGAGACTGCCTCCACTTCCGTAAGAAAGCATTCTTCACGTCCATCTGCCACAACTTCCAGGACTTGCTTGCTGCAAGCGCTAGCAGGACACGTATGGTGGTCATCTTTGCCACTGGACTGAAAATTTCATCATAGTCCAGACCGTACTGCTGTGAGAACCCTCGTGCCACTAGGCGAGCCTTATACCTTTGGATCGAACCATCTGGGCCCTTGTAAACCCATTTGCAAGATATAGGTTTTACCTCCGCCACTAAGTCCCAAGTTTGATTTTCTTTCAAGGCTATAATTTCTTCTTCCATCGCCTTCTGCCACTCGACACTCTGCGACGCTTCTGCATATGTTGACAGCTCTATCACTCGATTCTCTTCGGCCAATGCCGCATTTTCATACTTAGGATTTGGTTTCCGTTGTCTGGTGGATCTTCGGAGCTGTGGTTGTGTTTCATCCGTTTGCTCCTCCAGTCTCTCCTGCAACTTTTCTTCTATTTCTTTTGAATCAGGCAATATTACCTGTTGTGGTGCCCACCACGATGATGCTTCATCGAACACAACGTTCCGTGATACCATAGCAGCGGTTGGTTGTGGGGTCACAACATTACCATCCTTTTCTTTGACTATCATAACCCACGAATATGCAGCTGATTGCTTTCTTATCAAACTTGCTGCGTAAATGGTCAGGTACAAAGACATAACATATGCAGCCAAAAAGACCTTTCAATAGGGCGGGTTTGATGTTCCACAACTTTTGAAAGGGAGAGATGAACCCTAGCCTCGGTTGGGCTGTTGATCACGTGAGCCGCTGTCTTCATGCACTCTGCCCAAAATCGGCTTCATCTAATGCTTGCTGGCGAAGCTAACTAGCAAGGAAGGAAAAAAAATGCCTTGGCGCGCTAGAAGCATCAAGTGGGACAAGAGGTTAAGTGAAGTTGCAAATGGAAAGAAGATGGGCTCAGATCAGACACCTCCCCTTCCTGCTTTCCGTAGGGTAGGACATTGAATTTTCCCAAGGATCTTCCTTCATTTGCCACCACAGTTACTGGTTCGTTGAAGGTGCTTTCTCAGAGCTCTTTCAGGATATCAGTTCAAAAAAGACAGAGGTTAATAAGTTCCCTATTCTTAGTCCGTAGGTGAGTGAAAGACGAGGAAATGCCGATGCCAGTCTTTCCCAGGAGGCGCCGTGCGGTCGAGTATACACCCGGTACCCAGCTTCCCATAAAAGATAGACAATGGAAGATCCGTAGACATAATAGCCCTCATTACAGAAAGAAGTCATATGGAACTAACTAAGGATCTTAACATGCGACAGGAGACGGGACTCAAGTTCTTAGTCACCCCCGCGTACGCGCTTAGCAAACTACAAAGCACCAACTGACGATACTAACGATTTATCTAACGAAAAGAGAAGATTCAGTTGCGACAGCCCCAATAGTAGACGCTCCTTCAAGAACTCAGTAATCAACTCTTTCGCTTAGCAGTTAAATTAGCCACTGAGATGCCGGCGGCAAGAATCTATTGAGTTCTAAGGAACCTTCGGAAGAGAAAATTCCTTAGACAACTCTTTTAGGCTAAGGTGTGGATTACCTTAGAAGAGCAGCTAAGCGCTACTAAAAATGCCTCGGTCGGATTCGGGAAGCCTTAGACCAAGAAGGAAACTATTCACTACTCATATGGCTCTCGTAGAACTACTACTGATACGAGTATACTATCAGGTGAACAAGAACTGGGGGAGACCCCCTACTATTGTATTGGGAGAAATCCTACACACCTTAGACAGGGTAGGAATAGTCATCTTAAAACTTCAAGCTCTCAAATGGTATATATCCTTATACACTGCCTTATGAAAGTCCCTCCTCACTGCCAGGAGAATTGACTTACCTCCAGACTTTGAGTACTTTCTCCCTTGACCCAACATAAGGGGGGACTCCTTGACTTTTACACAAAAGCTAAACTAAACAAGGGAAAGAAGGGTAACTCAGTTAGAGCAACTTTAATTGGATTGGTTGGATCGACATCATCGAAAGCAACCCCAACTATATGGTTTACAATTCTCAAGAGAACAGAATGTGCTCAGCTTTGCAACTTCCACTCCTTCTCAATACCTATCCAAAAGAGAAGCAGGGGCAGAAGCACTCGACTTAATTTAATAGGAGAGGAAAGAGCTGGAGTTGAACTCCCAATAGCGTAAGCAAACGATAAAGACATCTACTTAGCCTTCTTTATTGCCTCGAATGGACCGCCCTGAAGGATACTCTTATTAGATCGTATTCAAATCTGAGGGGACTATTTGAAGATCTCAAGGTTGCGGCAATCGAACGTAGGCGAAAGACTAGTTCAATTTTGAAAGGAAAAAGGATTCCCCGAACAACGGATTTTCCGAAACAACCGATTCCCCGACTCGAGTTATTCCACCAGACCGGTTTCAGTTTCCACGCCTTTTAGAGAACACTCTTCTGAAAGACCGTACAAATGGGGGTGATTCATACATATCTTCCCGCATTCAAGTCAGATAGAACTTTTGGGAAGCTCCAGAATAGACTCCGTGACGTGATTGAGGATCCTTTTAGGCGAAAGCCCCCTATAGTCACCTATTAACATAACAGAAAGATGATGCCTTCGAAATGCGCTAACAATGCTCTAAGGAGCCTTTGAAAAGAAGGAAAAGTACACCACCCTCTATGTGGGGGAAAATCGAGTATAGAATATGGAAAGTCAAAATCCATATGGGGGAAACCCCTAGAAAAATGGGTAAGTAGCGCTTCTCTAAATGATTACTAGTTTCCCATAGCCGGTCTCTCTCCGCGTTGAGGTCTACATCAGACATAAATGCTTTCCCTGTCTTCCAAGGAAGAAAATTGGATGAAAAAGAAAGCCTTGCCTATGGGGATAAGTTTTCATGGCAGATTAGGGTTCCAAAGCTCTTGTAAACGCTGCCTCAAGTCTCCTGTCGTCCACGGTTTATCACCTTTCGACAACAAAAGTAGCCCTATCAAGGAGGTAGAGCAACGAGAAACCTGCTTCTGATATAACTCATCGCCAATGGAGACGGCAAAGTAGTCTCCTTTCTTTACTGGTAGAATTACCTCATGGTCATCAATGGGCTGCGTAGAGTTATTGCATAGCA